TCAATAAAGACGAATTTTGACTTCTTTTCTTTCTTCCTTCTAATAGAAAAAAGTCAATAAACTTATCGAATTCACTTCTCATTGATGTATTCTTTCATCGAGATTCAATCCAAATCACGATGGTATTTTCTTGTTCCTGAATGGGTCTCTTTCATCTTTTTAGGTCTATGCTCTACTCCGGGTAAAGATCTGCCCGATTTGGATTTGCACATATAGGACAAATCTTCCCATCACCATTTCTTTTTGTTATGACTTTACAAATAACAAACAGCAATCATTTATGATACATGTAGTAATCATAGATATATTACCAATTGGGTTTTTTCTAAACGGAGCCTGGATACTTCATTTTTTAGTCCAACCAAAGCCAACCATAAATTATTCTAATTGATAATAGTACTATGAATCTCCCCAAAGAATGCATCTAATTGCACTTCACGCTCCAATTTTTTGATGATTCAATTTCTCTTTCTTGGGCGAAACAGAGGATATCTCGATCGGGGGAGAGAACGGGGAAATCCCATATGACCCAATATATCTGACAAGTCGCACTATACGTCAACCCAAGATGCATCTTCCTCTCCAGGACTGCGGAAAGGTACTTTTGGAACACCAATAGGCATGAATTGAAAGAAAAAAGAACTAAATACTATATTTCACTTTGATGTGGAAACGTAACAATATGTTTTTATTGTCTTTATAATATTGGCTTTATCATATTTATTTTATCCATAAATTAGAAAAATTTAGAAAGAAAGACAAAATAAATAAAGGAAAATTTTTACGAATAAGTCCTTCTAATGATAAACATTTACTCATAGAAAATGGTACCAACCCCCCATTGCGTATTGGTACTTATCGAGTATAGAATAAATCTGCTTCTCTTTGTTCCTACGAACAGAATTATTCCATTATTACAAACAGAATAGAATAAATAGTAACCTAGCCCTTCTTAGGAAATAATCCACCGAACAAGGGAGGTCCATAGGATAGTCATAGTATAGTTTTTTTCAATGCAATAAAGTTACGTAGTGTCTATTTTTCTTTGATAAAGGGGTATTTTCCATGGGTTTGCCTTGGTATCGTGTTCATACCGTTGTATTGAATGATCCCGGCCGGTTGCTTTCCGTTCATATAATGCATACAGCTCTGGTTGCTGGTTGGGCGGGCTCGATGGCTCTGTATGAATTAGCAGTTTTTGATCCTTCTGACCCTGTTCTTGATCCAATGTGGAGACAGGGTATGTTCGTTATTCCCTTCATGACTCGGTTAGGAATAACCAATTCATGGGGAGGTTGGAGTATCACAGGAGGGACTGTAACGAATCCGGGAATTTGGAGTTACGAAGGTGTAGCTGGGGCACATATTGTGTTTTCTGGCTTATGCTTTTTGGCAGCTATCTGGCATTGGGTCTATTGGGATCTAGAAATATTTTGTGATGAACGGACAGGAAAACCTTCTTTGGATTTGCCCAAGATCTTTGGAATTCATTTATTTCTCTCCGGGGTGGCTTGCTTTGGTTTTGGTGCATTTCATGTAACAGGCTTGTATGGTCCCGGAATATGGGTGTCCGATCCTTATGGACTAACGGGAAAAGTACAACCTGTAAATCCGTCGTGGGGCGTGGAAGGGTTTGATCCTTTTGTTCCGGGAGGAATAGCTTCTCATCATATTGCAGCAGGTACATTGGGCATATTAGCGGGTTTATTCCATCTTAGCGTCCGACCGCCACAACGTCTATACAAAGGATTGCGTATGGGAAATATTGAAACCGTACTTTCCAGTAGTATCGCAGCTGTCTTTTTTGCAGCTTTTGTTGTTGCTGGAACTATGTGGTATGGTTCAGCAACTACCCCGATCGAATTATTTGGTCCGACTCGCTATCAATGGGATCAGGGTTACTTCCAGCAAGAGATATATCGAAGAATTAGCGCTGGGCTAGCCGAAAATCAAAGTTTATCAGAAGCCTGGTCTAAAATTCCTGAAAAATTAGCTTTTTATGATTATATCGGCAATAATCCGGCAAAAGGAGGATTATTTAGGGCAGGCTCAATGGATAACGGAGATGGAATAGCGGTTGGATGGTTAGGACACCCTATCTTTAGAGATAAAGAAGGCCGTGAGCTTTTTGTACGTCGTATGCCTACTTTTTTTGAAACATTTCCAGTCGTTTTGGTAGACGGCGATGGAATTGTTAGAGCTGATGTTCCTTTTAGAAGGGCAGAATCGAAGTATAGTGTTGAACAAGTAGGTGTAACCGTTGAGTTCTACGGCGGTGAACTCAATGGAATCAGTTATAGTGATCCTGCTACTGTGAAAAAATATGCTAGACGCGCTCAATTGGGTGAAATTTTTGAATTAGATCGTGCGACTTTGAAATCCGATGGTGTTTTTCGTAGCAGTCCAAGGGGTTGGTTTACTTTTGGGCATGCTTCGTTTGCTTTGCTCTTCTTCTTCGGACACATTTGGCATGGTGCTAGAACCTTGTTCAGAGATGTTT